TCAATTTATCCTGTCCCGCAACCAAATTCTTAATTGAAAAAAATTCAATAACTTGTTGCTCCCTATCCTTCTTACCCGATTTTCAGATCGATTATTGTTTTTTATTTCCTGCCTTAATGTGAAATAAAAATATACCTGCCGAATCTTAACAATGAATCAAAAAATTCTATTGAATTATGAAAGATGGAAAGAGCCTTATGATCGAATCATTCCATTATATTGACAATTTCAAAAAACTGTTCATACTATCATATCAATATAGTAGAATGGCGGTAGGGCGGGTCTGCCCCCATCGTCTAGTGGTTCAGGACATCTCTCTTTCAAGGAGGCAGCGGGGATTCGACTTCCCCTGGGGGTAGGGTATTACAAAAGGAAGTTGATCATGAATTATCAATAAAGATTAAAATTGATTTTTCCTGGGTCGATGCCCGAGTGGTTAATGGGGACGGACTGTAAATTCGTTGGCAATATGTCTACGCTGGTTCAAATCCAGCTCGGCCCAATAATTTGCCAATCCACCACGCAATGATCTAACCGATTTCTTGTTCTCCGAAAATGTCCGATGTACTCGGATACGGAAGAATTTCAATATGATAAATACCGGGCGCTATTTTTTTTTCCTTTTCCGTATTACATATATGTATTCCACAAATACAAATTCGGATCTTGCTAATGATCTAGATTTGTATCAGGATGTGTAAGTATAAAGTCTAAGGAAAGGATTAAAACAAACAAAACAAAAAAGAGTCTTTTTTGTTTTTAATTGATTCATTTTTCTTCAGTCGATTCGGCAATAACGAAGAGGATTACTTGTAATCCGTGTCAGTCTCGCTAAAGTGCATATTATATCCATATAGATCTCAATATATATATAAATATATAAAAGTTCAGATATAAATATATAAAAGTTCAGCCTCTGTCTGTCGCTTACAACACAACGATTCGAATTTGAAATGCAAAAGAAGGGAAGGGGTTTTAATGAAATCCTAAGAACATGCATGCTCTACGCTTTTCCCTGGGATTGTAGTTCAATTGGTCAGAGCACCGCCCTGTCAAGGCGGAAGCTGCGGGTTCGAGCCCCGTCAGTCCCGAATTCTCGTGTCTGAAAGGGAATAAAAATAACAAGCATAATCTCATTCCTTACGGGGATCCCATCTCTCTTTTTTTTTTAGAGGTAAAGGTTCCGACGAAGAAAGAATCCTAAAAAAAGAAAGCGAATTATTGATTGCATCAGAAATAATATTTTATAATTTTGTATGGATAAAAGATCTTCCTATGCTATACTATTCAATTCTCGACGATGAATTGATTTGATAGCTCCGATATTGTTATTCATGATATAGTATTGATCCGATTTGATATCATCGAGATGTAAATTATACCATTGAATTTACCGCCGAAAGATTTATCATCTTTATGGGATCAAATCCCGCGTTATTTATTAAAAATTCAAATAGAGAAATAAAACATAGAGATTATGGAAGTAAATATTCTCGCATTTATTGCTACTGCACTGTTCATTTTAGTTCCTACTGCCTTTTTACTTATAATTTATGTAAAAACGGTAAGTCAAAGCGACTAATTTTACTTAATCATGACTTCTTCATTTTTATCACAATCGTTGTTGAATAAAAAAATAAAAAAAGATTTCAATTTTGAGTCTTAATCTTAAATAAGATGGTCGGACTCGAATCAACAGAATTCTATGAAAGAAATCCGGGATAGTATAGTATGGTAGAAAGAAATAGATTTGATTTCTTTCTACCATATTAGCTATCTATTATTGTAGTGTATAAAATTTTATTTTATATTTTCTATAAAAGTCGAATTTTAATAGGAATCAATCTACAACATGTATTCTCATATTCCTATATCATAGAGTATATATACCATATATGTAATGTATAGCAGAATGTCCTAATTTTTTTGTTTCATCTATTAGATTTGTATTGGTTCCACTGAAATAATAAAAAAGCAACTCTTATTCTTCTGCTTCGAATTGATAGATTTCGTATTTTTTCAATACCAATTAATCCCGGTATCATAATCATAAAAAAAAAAAAAAAGAAAAAAAGGAGGGGACAAAAAAAAATAGAGTAGTTAGGGGTCCGCGGTTCACGATTTTCCATATATAACTTTGGTAAGAATCCATTCATCGAAATAGAAAATTTAGGAACAATTCGAAAGGAATAAAATTCAATTTACTATTATTTGTATTACCTGGACTTTCAAGATACAAACATGGGGATAATTAAAATATTTGTTTGATTTAAAGAGTATTTTTTATTTCGATATTATCCATAGAATACATTACACCACTAGAAAATACAATTGAATTCCGAAATGTAGATATATTAAATTTAATGCAGATATATTTGAATTCAATTAAGTATTGAATTATATCAATTAAATACTTAAATTCAATAGTTATTAAATTAAGTTAAAAAAATTTCCGAACCGACCCAGTTATAAAACAATTAAATTAATACACTTTGATCCCTTAACTCAATTAGTAGTACCATTAGAGTCCACTTCTTCCCCATACTACGAGGGAAAGGGAAAATGTAAAAACAACCATTAAAGCAGCCCAAGCAAGACTTATTATATCCATGTAAATTTTGTCTCCTATGAAGGAATTATTTCATTATTGTTCACTTTCTTGTATTATCTTATTTTTTTTTTTATTATTCATTATTCACTAAGATATAATATTATAATATTAGTGGAATCACCGGTACAGAGTAAAAAAAAAGGGATTGTGGGCTAACACCATTAATCAAAAACAACCCAAAAAATCCAATTAGAATATCTAACAAGGTCTTATCCAATTTCTAGTAAAATCGAAAAATATTAAACATAAAAAAAATATCCCGAGACATCCTTGGAAGTATTAAGTGAAGGGGTGTTACTAAGAGGTATCAATAATTAAGCAGACCTATGTTTTATTTCCCCTCTCCCATTTCATTAAGTAAAAATATAGAATCAAGAGAGATTACTTTGCATACTCATACTCTTATTTCGATTTCATCTTATCCTTACCGCACTGCTGCCTCCCAATTTGTTCTCTAAAACAATCAACCGCAACCTACTAAAATATAATTTTTTAAATAATAAAAAAGAAGAAAACCAATCAGCTATTCAATCTAACTAATCTAACTAATATTAAATAAGTGCGGGAGCGATCATATCCTTTCATGAGTCTGTTGTGTATACAAAATTCCTTCCACCTCCCCGACTAAAAATGGAATTTTATTAGGATTCTCTGTACGACCTATTCCTATCCAATCGAATTCAAGATTCGGTCAGTAAGTAAATGGACACTGCTGTAATAGTAGGGGGGTGAAGGAACTATCATTTTAAGATTTATCACTTTTTTTCACTCCTAGAATCTTTCCTTGATTCCCAGACGAAAAGATTTACAGCCTTGTATTTTAGAGAACACACCTCCTGATGCTAAATTCGAAATATCAAACAAGTCTCGAAAACCCCCTTCGCCCGCTTGTTTCTGTTGGAAAAAATTTTCAGTTTTCGATCAACAAGAGAGTCGAAATAGTTTGTTCCGTTTTGGTGATCAGGCGACACCCGGATTTGAACTGGGGAAAAAGGATTTGCAGTCCCCCGCCTTACCGCTCGGCCATGCCGCCAAAACGATACCAATAAATATATGAGAAGACCCCCCCGCCCTTTTCAATTGAAAAAAAAAAAAAAAAAAGGTGTACCTTTTAGTCACAAAAGGTAAATCTTCAGGACAAAACAGAACCATTAAGTTAACTATTAACTCCCGAATTATTCTTTTCTTTCTAAATCGAATATGGATTTTTTCTTAATGAGATAAGAAAATATCAATTGATACATAACTAATTAATATTGCTTTTTATTGAAATTAAAAAAAATTCTACCCCATTTCAATTATAACATGAACTGTCAGTATATGTAAACCCTAAAATAGAAATTGAATTTTTTACACAGATATTATCTAATCGGGTATTTTATCCGTATAGAATACCTATTGGAATAAATTTTCAAGAAATTTTCGCGCTTCATTTTTTATGGTATCCAATCGAATTGGAATATGTAATATCATAATAATGGGAGAAATGGTATAAATTTTTTGCTTTGATATTTTTTTTTTAACTCCAGAAGTCTGGGTGGAGTTTTTTAATTCCTTTACATTTAAAATTGAGATTCTATCTGTTTGTTTTGTTGTAAATTCCAATTTGAGTATAAAATTATATTTATTCCTCTTTTCATAATAGGTATTTCATACACAGAATTAGTTCAAATTTCATGTAATTCGGCAAAAAAAAAAACAGAAATTCCATTATTGCTAAATCGATTCGTGCGGTTCGATGAATAATGAGACAGCAAATCTTGGGATATTTTCTATAAAAGAAATGGGGAAATTAAAAATGTTTGGGGGTGGAAATGAGGAAATCTCTACAATACCGGGGTTGAATCAGATACAATTTGAAGGATTTTGTAGGTTCATTGATCGGGGCTTAACAGAAGAACTTTATAAGTTTCCAAAAATTGTAGATACAGATCAAGAAATTGAATTTCAATTATTTGTGGAAACATATCAATTGGTAGAACCTTTGATAAAAGAAAAAGATGCTGTATATGAATCACTTACATATTCCTCTGAATTATATGTATCCGCGGGATTAATTTGGAAAAGCAGTAGGGATATCCAAGAGCAAACTGTTTTTATTGGAAACATTCCTCTAATGAATTCCCTGGGAACTTCTATAGTAAATGGAATATACAGAATTGTAATCAATCAAATATTGCAAAGCCCCGGTATCTATTACCGGTCAGAATTGGACCATAACGGAGTTTCGGTCTATACTGGCACCATAATATCCGATTGGGGCGGAAGATTAGAATTAGAGATTGATAGAAAAGCAAGGATATGGGCTCGTGTGAGTAGGAAACAGAAAATATCCATTCTAGTTCTATCATCCGCTATGGGGTCGAATTTAAGTGAAATTATAGAGAGTGTTTGCTACCCTGAAATTTTTTTGTCTTTCCTGAATGATAAGGAAAAAAAAAAAATCGGGTCAAAAGAAAATGCCATTTTGGAGTTTTATCGACAATTTGCTTGTGTTAGTGGAGATCCAGTATTTTCTGAATCTTTATGTAAGGAATTGCAAAAAAAATTTTTTCAACAAAGGTGTGAATTGGGAAAGATTGGTCGACGAAATATGAACCGAAGACTGAATCTTGATATACCCCAGAACAATACATTTTTGCTACCGCGAGATATATTGACAGCTGCGGATCGTTTGATTGGAATGAAATTTGGAATGGGTACATTTGACGATATCAATCATTTGAAAAATAAAAGGATTCGTTCCGTAGCAAATCTCTTACAAGATCAATTTGGATTAGCTCTGGTTCGTTTAGAAAATATGGTTAGAGGGACTCTATGTGGAGCAATTAGACATAAATTGATACCTACCCCTCGGAATTTGGTGCCTTCAACTCCATTAACAACCACTTATGAATCTTTTTTTGGATTGCATCCATTATCTCAAGTTTTGGATCGAACTAATCCATTGACCCAAATAGTTCATGGGAGAAAATTGAGTTATTTGGGCCCTGGAGGATTGACGGGGCGAACTGCTAGTTTTAGGATACGAGATATCCACCCTAGTCACTATGGACGCATTTGTCCAATTGACACGTCTGAAGGAATCAATGTTGGACTTATTGGATCCCTAGCAATTCATGCGAGAATTGGTCATTGGGGTTCTATAGAAAGTCCATTTTTCGAAATTTCTGAGAAATCAAAAAGAAGAATAAGGATGTTTTTTTTATCACCAAGTAGAGATGAATACTATATGGTAGCGACGGGAAATTCTTTGGCACTAAATCGAGGAATTCGTGAGGAACAGATTGTTCCGGCTCGATACCGTCAAGAATTTCTAACTATTGCATGGGAAGAGATCCATCTTCGAAGTATTTTCCCCTTCCAATATTTTTCTATTGGAGCTTCCCTCATTCCTTTTATCGAACATAATGATGCGAATCGAGCTTTAATGAGTTCTAATATGCAACGTCAAGCAGTTCCCCTTTCTCGGTCCGAAAAATGCATTGTTGGAACTGGATTGGAACGCCAAGTGGCTTTAGATTCAGGAGTTCCCGTTATAGCCGAACGCGAGGGAAAGATCATTTATACCGATACTGACAAGATTGTTTTATTGGGAAATGGAGACACTCTAAGCATTCCATTAGTTATGTATGAACGTTCCAACAAAAATACTTGCATGCATCAAAAACCCCGGGTTCGGCGAGGTAAATGCATTAAAAGGGGACAAATATTAGCAGATGGTGCTGCTATAGTTGGCGGCGAACTCGCTTTGGGAAAAAACGTATTAGTAGCTTATATGCCCTGGGAAGGTTACAATTCTGAAGATGCTGTACTCATTAGTGAGCGTCTGGTCTATGAGGATATTTATACTTCCTTTCACATACGGAAATATGAAATTCAGACTCATGTGACAAGCCACGGTCCGGAAAGAATCACCAATGAAATTCCACACCTAGAGGCCCATTTACTCCGAAATTTAGACAAAAATGGAATTGTGATTCCGGGATCTTGGGTAGAGACGGGCGAGATTTTAGTGGGTAAATTAACGCCTCAAATGACGAAAGAATCCTCGTATGCCCCGGAAGATAGATTATTACGAGCTATACTTGGCATTCAGGTATCCACCTCAAAGGAAACTTGTCTAAAACTACCTGTAGGCGGTAGGGGTCGAGTTATTGATGTGAGATGGATCCAAAAAAAGGGGGGTTCTAGTTATAATCCAGAAACGATTCGTATATATATTTCACAGAAACGTGAAATCAAAATAGGTGATAAAGTGGCCGGGAGACATGGAAATAAGGGTATCGTTTCAAAAATTTTGTCTAGACAGGATATGCCTTATTTGCAAGATGGAAGACCCGTTGATATGGTCTTCAATCCATTAGGGGTACCTTCACGAATGAATGTAGGACAGCTATTTGAATGCTCACTAGGGTTAGCAGGGGGTATGCTAGATAGACATTATCGAATAGCACCTTTTGATGAGAGATATGAACAAGAGGCTTCGAGAAAACTTGTATTTTCTGAATTATATGAAGCCAGTAAACAAACAGCGAATCCATGGATATTTGAACTCGAGTATCCGGGAAAAAGCAGAATATTTGATGGAAGAACCGGGAATCTTTTTGAACAACCTGTTATAACGGGAAAGCCTTATATCTTGAAATTAATTCATCAAGTTGATGATAAAATACATGGACGTTCCAGTGGACATTATGCACTTGTTACGCAACAACCCCTTAGAGGAAGGGCCAAGCAAGGAGGCCAGCGGGTAGGCGAAATGGAAGTTTGGGCCCTCGAGGGGTTTGGTGTTGCTCATATTTTACAAGAAATGCTTACTTATAAATCTGATCATATTAAAGCTCGCCAAGAAGTACTCGGGATTACGATCATTGGGGGAACAATAC